GTTGATGTAGCTTATATAAAGCAAGGCACTGAAAATGCCTAGATGAGTCATAGACTCCATAAACAACAGGTTTGGTCCCGGCCTTTTTATTAGCTGTCTGCAGGATTATACATGCAAAAATCCTTACACCGGTGAGAATGCCCTCTGTACCACACTTAGGTTTAAAGGAGCGGACATCAAGCACACTGCTAAGTAGCTCACGACGTCTTGCTTTGCCACACCCCCACGGGAAACAGCAGTAATAAAAATTAAGCAATAAACGAAAGTTTGACTAAGTCATGCAGCAATCAGGGTTGGTAAATCTCGTGCCAGCCACCGCGGTCATACGATTGACCCTAGTTAATAAACCCCGGCGTAAAAAGTGTTTTGGAATTATAAAAAATAAGACTAATCTTTGTCTAAGTTGTAGAAAACTCTAGACACGGTAGAAACCATAAACGAAAGTAGTTTTAATAAATCCGACACACGAAAGCTAAGGCCCAAACTGGGATTAGATACCCCACTATGCTTAGCCATAAACATAAAAACTTACATAACAAAAGACTTCGCCAGAGAACTACTAGCAATAGCTTAAAACTCAAAGGACTTGGCGGTGCTTTATACCCGTCTAGAGGAGCCTGTTCTATAATCGATAAACCCCGATACACCTCACCTCTCCTTGCTAATTCAGCCTATATACCGCCATCTTCAGCCAACCCCATTATGGAAACAAAGTGAGCGCAAGTACACTACATAAAAACGTTAGGTCAAGGTGTAGCCAATGGAGTGGGAAGAAATGGGCTACATTTTCTTACCCAAGAACATTAAACGCAAATCTTTATGAAATTCAAAGATCTAAGGAGGATTTAGTAGTAAATCAAGAATAGAGAGCTTGATTGAACTAGGCCATGAAGCACGTACACACCGCCCGTCACCCTCCTCAAGTATCCAAGGGTTTTGTACAAACTAACAAATATTAGAGGAGACAAGTCGTAACAAGGTAAGCATACTGGAAAGTGTGCTTGGAAACAAAGTGTAGCTTAAACTAAAGCATCCGGCTTACACCCGGAAGATTTCAATCACCATTGACCACTTTGAACTAATTCTAGCCCTAAAACAAATAATTACAACTGCACTGTAAAAGTAAAACAAAACATTTATATCTAAAAGTATAGGAGATAGAACTTTTTTTTGGCGCTATAGAGATAGTACCGCAAGGGAAAGATGAAAGATAAGATTAACAGTAAAAAAAAGCATAGATTACCCCTACTACCTTTTGTATAATGAGTTAACTAGAATAAATTTGGCAAAGAGAACTGAAGCCAACTACCCCGAAACCAAACGAGCTACTTTTAAACAGCTAACAGAGCAAACTCGTCTATGTGGCAAAATAGTGAGAAGATTTAGAAGTAGAGGTGAAAAGCCAATCGAGCTTGGTGATAGCTGGTTATCCAAATAAGAATATTAGTTCAGCTTTAAGTTTTCCAAAAATATAACCAAATCGAATGAAAACTTAAAACTTAACCTAAAGAGGGACAGCTCTTTAAAATAAGGAAACAACCTCTAACAGTGGGTAAAAAGTAAAAATTCCATAGTTGGCCTAAGAGCAGCCATCAATTAAGAAAGCGTTTAAGCTCGACAACCCGTAAAATTTATAATACCAATAAAACTTAATGAACCCCTGATGAACAATTGGATTAATCTATATACATATAGAAGAAATAATGTTAACATTAGTAACAAGAAACAATTCTCCTTGCACAAGCTTAAATCATTCACGCATGATTGTTAACAACCCAATAAGACAAGACACCTCATTAATACTCTTATTAGACTAATTGTTAACCCGACACAGGAGTGCTACTCAGGAAAGACAAAACAAAGCAAAAGGAACTCGGCAAACACAAATCCCGCCTGTTTACCAAAAACATCACCTCTAGCATACTTAGTATTAGAGGCACTGCCTGCCCAGTGACATTCGTTCAACGGCCGCGGTATCCTGACCGTGCAAAGGTAGCATAATCACTTGTTCTTTAAATAAGGACTAGTATGAATGGCAAGACGAGGGTTTATCTGTCTCTTGCTTTACGTCAGTGAAATTGATCTTCCCGTGAAGAAGCGGGAATAACATAATAAGACGAGAAGACCCTATGGAGCTTTAATTTATTAGCTTACTTAACCAAATTTTAAACCCGTGAGGGCATAACACATATACGTAAACCTGAGCTAATAATTTCGGTTGGGGTGACCTCGGAGTACAATAAAACCTCCGAATGATACTAACCTAGATCCAACAAATCAAAGTTTAAATCACCAATTGACCCAAAATTCCCTTTGATCAACGGACCAAGTTACCCTAGGGATAACAGCGCAATCCTATTCTAGAGTTCATATCGACAATGGGGTTTACGACCTCGATGTTGGATCAGGACATCCTAATGGTGCAGCAGCTATTAAGGGTTCGTTTGTTCAACGATTAATAGTCCTACGTGATCTGAGTTCAGACCGGAGCAATCCAGGTCGGTTTCTATCTATTATAAACTTCTCCCAGTACGAAAGGACAAGAGAAGTGGGGCCAATAAACCACTCATGCCTCAATAACTAAAAAATGATATCATATTAATTTTATAGTTTTTCCAAACATCATACCTAAGAAAAAGGTTGTTAAGGTGGCAGAGCCCGGTAATTGCATAAAATTTAAGACTTTACCCTCAGAGGTTCAACTCCTCTCCTTAACACTTCATGTTTACAATCAACCTATTATTGTTAATTATCCCGATCCTCCTAGCTATAGCATTCTTAACCCTAACAGAACGCAAAATCCTTGGATATATACAACTTCGTAAAGGACCAAACATTGTCGGCCCATATGGCATTCTCCAACCGATTGCAGATGCCTTAAAATTATTTATTAAAGAACCCCTCCGCCCATCCACTTCCTCAGTTTTTCTTTTTATCCTAGCACCAACTTTAGCCCTTACTCTAGCTCTTTCAATATGAATCCCAATTCCAATACCCTACCCATTAATCAATATAAATCTAGGAGTACTATTCATTCTAGCAACATCAAGCCTCGCCGTCCACTCCATCTTGTGGTCTGGATGAGCATCCAACTCCAACTACGCACTAATCGGGGCCCTCCGAGCAGTAGCTCAGACCATTTCATATGAAGTAACCTTGGCAATCATCTTTCTATCCGTGCTACTACTGAACGGCTCATTCTCCTTAGTGGGCCTAATAGAAACACAAAAAAACACCTGACTCCTTCTTTCCACATGACCTTTAGCAATAATATGATTCGTCTCCACCTTAGCAGAAACAAACCGAGCACCGTTTGACCTAACAGAGGGGGAATCAGAATTAGTCTCAGGGTTCAACGTAGAGTACGCCGCTGGCCCATTCGCCTTATTTTTCATAGCTGAGTATATAAATATCATTATAATAAATGCCTTAACAACAATCATCTTCTTCAATACTATACCAACAATCAACTCCCCTGAAATCTTCACAATGAACTTCATACTAAAAACCCTTGCCCTTACAGTATTATTTTTATGGGTCCGAGCCTCATACCCACGATTCCGATATGATCAGCTAATGCACCTACTATGAAAAAATTTCTTACCTTTAACATTGGCCCTATGCATATGACACATTTCCCTTCCCATCATGTTATCAGGTATTCCCCCCCAAACAACTTAGAAATATGTCTGATAAAAGAGTTACTTTGATAGAGTAAATAATAGGGGTTTAACCCCCTTATTTCTAGAATCATAGGACTTGAACCTAGTCTAAAGAACTCAAACTTCTCTGTGCTACCATTACACTACATTCTAACAGTAAGGTCAGCTAAATAAGCTATCGGGCCCATACCCCGAAAATGTTGGTTTATACCCTTCCCGTACTAATCAACTTCCTATCAAAACCAATCATTTATTCTACCCTTATCATAGGCACGCTAATCACATTATTCAGTTCACACTGGCTACTGATATGAATTGGACTAGAAATAAGTATACTAGCTATAATTCCAATTATAATGGCCAACTTCACTCCACGATCTACAGAAGCCGCAACTAAATATTTTCTAACTCAAGCATCCGCATCTATACTCCTACTATTCTCAATTATATTAACCATAACATATTCAGGCCAATGAACTATTGTCCAACATCAAAACCAAATAGCATCATTTATACTCTCTACCTCTCTAATAATAAAACTAGGCTTAGCCCCCTTCCACTTTTGAGTGCCTGAAGTATTACAAGGTATCCCACTACTACCTGGGTTAATTTTATTAACCTGACAAAAAATAGCCCCCTTAGCCATCTTATTCCAATCATTCTCCACAATCAACAAACCCTTAATCTTAACCTCAGCTATTCTATCAGTCCTTTTAGGAGGATGAGGGGGATTAAACCAAACACAGCTACGAAAAATTATAGCATACTCATCAATCGCCCACATGGGATGAATAGCGGCCATTTTAATCTACAGCCCATCAATTATAATAATAAATTACATCATTTATGTTTTCCTCACAGCCTCCATATTCTCTATATTCATCATATATAATAATACAACAACCTCCTCCCTGAGCCACACCTGAAACATCTCACCACTTCTAGCCGCAATAATAATAATTACCCTTTTATCACTAGGAGGCCTCCCACCATTAACCGGATTCGCCCCTAAATGACTAATTATTCAAGAAATAATAAAAAACAATAATATCATCCTTCCTACTGCAATAGCTATAATAGCTCTACTTAACCTATACTTTTACATACGACTGGTTTATTCAACATCACTAACTTTATTCCCCTCGAAAAACAATACAAAAATTAAATGACTCTACCAACACACAAAACATATCCCCCTGCTCCCTGTAACTCTAACCATCTCAGCATTTCTGCTCCCACTCACACCCATAACCAACATCTTATTTTAGAGGATTAGGTTAAACAGACCTAGAGCCTTCAAAGCTCTGAGTAAATATTAGATAGTATTTATCCCCTGTCTAAAGGCTGCAAGCTTACATCTTGCATCAACTGAATGCAAATCAAACGCTTTAATTAAGCTAAACCTTCACCTAGGTCGGTGGGATCCAACCCCACGAAACTTTAGTTAACAGCTAAACACCTTAATCACCTGGCTTCAACCTACATCTCCCGCCCTTGGAAAAAAAAAGAAAGGGCGGGAGAAGCCCCGGCAGGATTGAAGCTGCTCCTTTGAATTTGCAATTCAATATGAATAATCACCTCGGGGCTTGTGATAAGAAGAGGCCTTCAACCTCTGTACTTAGATTTACAGTCTAATGCCTACTCGGCCATCTTATCCACCCTATACTCATGTTAATTAATCGTTGATTATTTTCTACTAATCATAAAGACATTGGCACCTTGTACCTCCTGTTTGGTGCTTGAGCCGGTATAGTGGGCACTGCCCTGAGCTTGTTAATTCGAGCAGAGCTGGGTCAACCTGGAACACTCTTAGGAGATGATCAAATCTACAACGTAATCGTCACGGCCCATGCTTTCGTAATAATTTTCTTCATAGTTATACCAATTATAATCGGAGGCTTCGGAAACTGGTTAGTGCCTTTGATAATTGGTGCTCCAGACATAGCATTCCCGCGTATAAATAACATAAGCTTCTGACTTCTTCCTCCTTCATTTTTACTACTGCTATCCTCATCTATAATCGAAGCTGGTGCTGGAACTGGGTGGACTGTTTATCCTCCTCTAGCAGGAAACCTAGCACATGCTGGGGCTTCCGTAGACCTAACCATTTTCTCACTCCACTTAGCAGGTGTCTCTTCAATCCTCGGAGCAATCAACTTTATCACAACTATCATTAACATAAAACCACCCGCAATAACGCAATATCAAACACCATTATTTGTTTGATCAGTATTAATTACTGCTGTTCTCCTTCTTTTATCCCTACCGGTTCTAGCTGCGGGTATTACAATGCTACTTACAGATCGAAATTTGAACACAACCTTTTTTGATCCTGCTGGAGGGGGGGACCCTATTCTGTACCAGCACTTGTTCTGATTTTTTGGTCACCCTGAAGTTTATATTCTCATTTTACCTGGCTTCGGAATGATTTCACATATCGTCACATATTACTCAGGTAAAAAAGAGCCTTTCGGGTATATAGGGATAGTGTGAGCTATAATGTCTATTGGGTTCTTAGGGTTTATTGTATGAGCCCATCACATATTTACAGTCGGGATAGATGTCGACACACGAGCATATTTTACGTCCGCCACAATAATTATTGCTATCCCTACAGGGGTGAAAGTATTTAGTTGGTTAGCAACACTGCACGGAGGTAACATCAAATGGTCCCCTGCAATATTGTGAGCTCTGGGGTTTATTTTCTTGTTCACCGTAGGGGGTCTAACAGGAATTGTATTAGCCAATTCCTCACTAGACATTGTCTTACACGACACTTACTATGTAGTTGCTCATTTTCATTATGTATTATCCATAGGGGCTGTATTCGCAATTATAGGCGGCTTTGCTCACTGATTTCCGCTATTCACCGGCTATACATTAAATGACACGTGAGCAAAAATCCATTTCTTTGTAATGTTTGTTGGAGTTAACTTGACCTTCTTCCCTCAACATTTCTTAGGATTGTCAGGAATACCTCGTCGATACTCCGACTACCCAGACGCCTATACACTATGAAACACAGTATCATCAATAGGCTCATTCATCTCTCTCACAGCCGTTATGGTGATGGTTTTTATAATTTGAGAGGCCTTCGCATCAAAACGAGAGGTTATAAACATTGAACTAACACCGGTTAATCTTGAGTGACTTCATGGCTGCCCTCCTCCATATCACACATTTGAAGAGCCTACATACATTAAGTCTAGGTAACAAGAGAGGAAGGAATTGAACCCCCTAAAGCTGGTTTCAAGCCAACCCCATAACCCTTATGACCCTCTTAATCATTAAGATATTAGTAAAAACATTACATAACTTTGTCAAAGTTAAATTATTGGTTAGACTCCTATATATCTTCATGGCTTACCCTTATGAATTAGGCTTCCAAGATGCCTCTTCCCCTATTATAGAAGAACTACTGCACTTCCACGATCATACACTAATGATCGTCTTCCTAATCAGCACACTAGTTCTATATCTTATCACAATTATACTGACCACAAAACTTACTCACACTAGCACTATAGACGCCCAAGAAATTGAAACAATTTGAACCATTTTACCAGCTATCATCCTCATTCTTATTGCTCTCCCATCCCTTCGAATTCTATACATAATAGACGAAATTAATAACCCATCTTTAACTGTAAAAACAATAGGCCACCAATGATACTGAAGCTATGAATATACAGATTATGAGGAACTTAACTTTGACTCCTATATGGTGCCTACAATAGACCTAAAACCCGGGGAACTTCGACTACTTGAAGTAGACAATCGAGTTGTGTTGCCAATGGAAATACCAGTTCGTATATTAATTTCATCAGAAGATGTACTCCATTCATGAGCTGTCCCATCCCTAGGTTTAAAAACCGATGCAATCCCAGGGCGCCTAAACCAAGCTACCCTGATATCATCACGTCCAGGCTTGTACTACGGACAATGTTCAGAGATCTGCGGATCAAATCACAGTTTTATACCCATTGTCCTTGAAATAGTACCCTTAAAAGACTTCGAAATCTGATCATCCTCAATACTATAACATTATGAAGCTAATTGCAGCGTTAACCTTTTAAGTTAAAGACTGGGGCCTAATCCCCCGTAATGAAATGCCACAGTTAGACACATCTACATGATTTACTGTTATCATATCAATAGTCATCTCACTATTCATACTGTTCCAATTAAAAATCTCATCCCACTCATTTTATTCAGATCCCAAGACAATACACTTAAAAACCACAAAACATAGTTTACCTTGAGAGAACAAATGAACGAAAACCTATTTGCCTCTTTCATTACCCCTACACTAATAGGATTACCTGTTGTAATCATCATTATCATATTCCCTATTATTCTTTTTCCTTCCCCCATACACCTAATTAATAATCGCTTAATCACCATCCAACAATGACTAGTCAAACTGGTCTTAAAACAAATGATGATAATGCATAACATCAAGGGACGTACTTGATCGCTGATATTAATTTCCCTTATTTTATTTATTGGGACCACCAACCTGCTAGGCCTATTACCCCACTCCTTTACCCCCACTACTCAGCTATCAATAAATCTAGCTATAGCCATCCCACTATGAGCAGCAACCGTAATCTTAGGCTTCCGATATAAAACAAAAGCATCCCTAGCCCACTTCCTCCCACAGGGAACACCCGGGCCGCTAATTCCAATACTAATCCTAATTGAAACCATCAGCCTATTCATCCAACCAATTGCCCTAGCAGTCCGCTTAACCGCTAACATCACCGCCGGACACCTCCTTATACACCTAATCGGAGGTGCTACACTAGTCCTAACCACTATCAGCACCCCCACAGCTTTAATCACATTTACCATTTTATTCTTGCTAACAATACTAGAAATTGCCGTAGCAATAATTCAAGCTTATGTATTTACACTACTAGTAAGCCTATACCTCCATGACAACTCTTAATGACCCACCAAACACACGCCTACCATATAGTTAACCCCAGTCCATGGCCGCTCACAGGAGCTTTATCTGCCCTTCTATTAACCTCAGGTATAATTATATGATTTCACTTCAACTCGAAGACACTATTAATATTAAGCTTCTTAGCCAACGCTCTTACTATATACCAATGATGACGAGACATTGTACGAGAAGGAACATACCAAGGACACCATACAACAGTTGTTCAAAAGGGATTACGATACGGAATAATTTTATTTATCATCTCTGAAGTATTCTTCTTCTCAGGATTTTTCTGAGCATTTTATCACTCCAGCCTAGCCCCTACACCAGAGCTAGGAGGATTTTGACCACCAGCAGGTATTAACCCCTTAAACCCCATAGAAGTCCCACTTTTAAATACATCAGTACTCCTAGCATCAGGTGTGTCCATCACTTGGTCTCACCATAGCCTTATAGAAGGAAACCGAAAACAAATAATCCAAGCACTAATCATCACAATTGCTCTGGGCATTTACTTCACCTTACTGCAAGCTTCAGAATATTATGAAGCTTCGTTTTCTATCTCAGATGGGATTTATGGTTCAACTTTTTTTGTTGCAACAGGATTTCACGGCTTACATGTGATTATTGGATCTTCGTTCCTTGTGGTGTGCCTACTACGACAACTACTTTATCACTTTACATCCAAACATCACTTCGGCTTTGAGGCAGCTGCCTGATATTGACACTTTGTAGACGTAGTATGGTTATTCCTCTATGTCTCCATTTACTGATGAGGTTCATATTTTCTTAGTATATATAGTATTGCTGACTTCCAATCAGCAGGCCCCGGATGTAGCTGGGAGAAAATAATTAATACCGTAATCTCTCTACTAACGAACTGCTCACTAACCCTACTACTAATCACAATCGCATTCTGACTACCTCAAATAAATACTTATACAGAAAAGACTAGCCCATATGAGTGTGGGTTTGACCCAACGGAATCTGCACGCCTACCATTCTCAATGAAATTTTTCCTTATTGCTATTACCTTCCTGCTTTTTGACCTAGAGATTGCCCTTTTATTACCACTCCCATGAGCATCTCAAATTAACAACCTTAACCTTATATTATTAGTAGCACTTATACTAGTTTTAATTCTAGCGTTAGGTCTGGCTTACGAATGAGCCCAAAAAGGCTTAGAATGAAATGAATATGGTAATTAGTTTAAACCAAAACAAATGATTTCGACTCATTAAATTGCGTCCAACACGTAATTACCAAAATGTCATCAATCCACTTCAATTTGATCATAGCCTTCACCATTTCGTTCCTAGGGACAATACTATACCGGTCCCACATGATATCAACACTGCTATGCCTAGAGGGCATAATACTCTCAACATTTATCTTCGGTTCTCTGGTAATACTTAACTCCCATTATTTATTATCATTCGCCATTCCAATTATCATATTGGTATTCGCTGCCTGCGAAGCAGCCGTAGGCCTAGCATTACTAGTTATAATCTCCAACACCTATGGAATTGATTACGTACAAAACTTAAATCTCCTACAATGTTAAAAATTATCTTACCTACAATTATACTCATTCCAACCATTTGACTATCCAGCAAACCAATAATATGAATCAACACAACGTCACATAGTCTACTAATTACACTAATCGCGTTAACAACTATTAACAAACTCGACACCACCGGACAAAACTACTCTATAAACTTCTCCTCTGACTCCCTATCCTCCCCCCTCCTGATTCTAACAACATGACTTCTTCCATTAATAATCATCGCCAGCCAAAACCACCTAAACAATGAGACAGAAGTACGCAAAAAATTATACTTAACACTCATAGTGCTCCTTCAAACTTCATTAATCATAACTTTCTCCGCCACTGAAATAATTATATTTTACATTTTATTTGAAACAACCTTAATTCCCACTTTAATTATTATCACCCGGTGGGGAAACCAAGCAGAGCGGATAAAAGCAGGCCTATATTTCTTATTCTATACACTAGTAGGATCCCTTCCATTATTAATTGCCTTAGTATATTTACAAAACCTTTTAGGAACTATAAATTTCCTCCTATTTGATTATACTAACAAAGTCCCTCTTACCACCTGATCTGCCAACATAATATGACTAGCATGTATCATAGCATTTATAGTAAAAATACCTCTCTACGGCCTCCACTTATGGCTACCTAAAGCCCATGTCGAAGCACCAATCGCAGGCTCAATAGTCTTAGCAGCAATTCTCCTAAAACTTGGAGGCTACGGCATAATACGAATCCTTCAACTTTTAGAACCATTAACTAGCTATATAGCCTACCCTTTTATCCTATTATCCTTATGAGGCATAATTATAACCAGCTCAATCTGCTTACGCCAAACAGATTTAAAATCCCTCATTGCATATTCATCTGTCAGTCACATAGCGCTAGTAATCGTAGCAATTATAATTCAAACTCCATTAAGCTTCATAGGGGCAACCGCTCTAATAATTGCCCATGGCTTAACATCCTCCCTCCTATTCTGTTTAGCAAATTCCAACTACGAACGAATTCACAGCCGTACTATGATTTTAGCTCGAGGCCTTCAAACAATCCTCCCATTAATAATAGTTTGATGGTTACTATCAAGCTTAACTAACTTAGCCTTACCTCCAACAATTAACCTGGTGGGAGAACTATATATTATTTTATCAATATTCTCCTGATCAAACCCAACCATTATCCTCACCAGCTTAAATATACTTATTACAGCTCTATACACGCTGTATATATTCATCATAACACAACGAGGAAAACTACCATATCATATCACAGATATAACTCCATCATTCACTCGAGAAAACTCCTTAATAGTTCTGCATATCATCCCGCTAATCCTTCTCAGCTTAAACCCAAAAATCATCTTGGGGAATTTATACTGTAATTATAGTTTAACAAAAACATTAGATTGTGAATCTAATAATAGAAGATTAACCCTTCTTATTTACCCAAGAGGAAGACAATTGGAACTGCTAATTCCTCGCTCCATACTTAAAAATATGGCTTCCTTAACTTTTATAGGATAGAAGTAATCCATTGGTCTTAGGAATCAAAAAATTGGTGCAACTCCAAATAAAAGTAATTAATCTATCTGTTACATTTTTCATTCTAACACTATCTACCCTCTTACTACCCATTTTAACCTCTATAACTAATATCCACAACAAACTTCCATTCCCAACATACGTTAAGTCCCTTACCTCTCTATCTTTTCTACTTAGCCTAATCCCCACCCTATCATTCCTCGACTCAAACCACGAGGCAGTAGTAACAACCTGAAGTTGGCTAACTGTTCAATCCCTAAACCTGTGCATAAGCTTTAAATTAGACTATTTCTCTATTTTATTCGTACCCGTGGCCTTATTCGTAACATGATCCATTATAGAGTTCTCCTTATGGTATATACACTCAGACCCTAACATTGACAAATTCTTCAAATACCTCCTGTTATTCTTAATTACTATAATAATTCTAGTTACAGCTAACAATATATTTCAACTTTTCATCGGCTGGGAAGGAGTTGGAATTATATCGTTCCTTTTAATTGGTTGATGGTATGGGCGAGCAGATGCAAATACAGCAGCACTCCAGGCAATCCTATACAACCGAATCGGAGATATTGGATTTGTACTATCAATAGCATGATTTATTGTATATTTCAACTCATGAGACTTACAACAACTCTTCTCAATACAAAACAAAATCTCTTTACTTCCCCTTCTAGGACTGTTATTAGCAGCCGCTGGAAAATCTGCCCAATTTGGACTTCACCCATGACTCCCGTCCGCAATAGAAGGTCCAACACCAGTATCAGCCTTACTTCACTCAAGCACAATAGTGGTAGCCGGAGTTTTCCTGCTAATCCGCTTCTCTCCCTTAATACAAAACAACTACTTATTTCAAACATGCATTCTATGCACAGGCGCGATTACTACACTATTTGCTGCAATTTGCGCAATCACACAAAATGATATCAAAAAAATCGTAGCATTCTCCACCTCTAGTCAACTAGGGTTAATAATAGTAACAATCGGAATTAATCAACCATACTTAGCCTTCCTACACATTTGCACCCACGCCTTCTTCAAAGCAATGCTCTTTATATGCTCAGGCTCAATTATCCATAGCCTAAACGATGAGCAAGACATCCGAAAAATAGGAGGTCTATTTAAAATTATACCAATAACCTCAACCTGCCTAATTATTGGAAGCCTTGCCCTAACAGGTATGCCTTTCCTAACAGGATTTTATTCTAAAGACCTAATTATTGAAGCCGCCACTACATCTTATACTAACGCATGAGCACTAACCCTAACCCTAATTGCCACATCATTAACAGCAGCCTACAGCGCTCGAATCCTATTCTTCACTATAACTGAAGCTCCGCGATTTCACCCATCCGCCCCAATCAACGAAAACAACCCTATACTAGTCAACTCAATTAGCCGTCTAGCAGTAGGAAGCATTTTTGCAGGGTTTTTCATTTCAAACAGTATTCCACCCACAACCGCATACCAAATAACCATACCAACATACCTAAAAGCCTCAGCCCTTCTAGTTACAATTATTGGATTTACAATCGCAATAGAACTAGCCTCTATAGCCTATAATTTAAAACTAAATTATTCAACAAAGACCTTCAACTTCTCTAATATATTAGGCTATCATTCAGTTGTTATACACCGATCAGTTCCTTATAAAAATCTTTTAATGAGTCAGAACTTATCATCGGTCTTAATAGACTTAACTTGATTCGAAAAAGTAGCTCCAAAGGGCATCTCAAGCATACAAGTTTCCGCAGCTATCAATTCATCAACTCAAATAGGATTAGTGAAACTATACTTCCTATCATTCTTAATTTCTATTACTCTGGCTATATTTATAGTAATCTAATTTCCCCGAGTAATTTCAATAGCAATAAAAATACCAACAAACATAGATCAGCCAGCTACAAATATTAATCAACAATTATAGCTATAAATAGCTGCTACTCCTGCAGGGTCTTCACTAAGAAAGCCCACTGCATTTTCATCATCATAAATGATCCATTCTCCTATATTATAGCAGTCAATTAGGATTTCAATCTGATCATTACTTGCTCATCAATACAGTAATAAAAATTCCATGATTAAGCCTAACAATAAAGCTCCTCAAATAACTATACTAGAAGCCCATGTTTCAGGATAGCGCTCAGTAGCTAAAGCTGTCGTATAACCGAACACCACCATTATTCCACCTAAATAAATTAAAAATACTATAAGACCTAAAAACGACCCACCCTGGCTTAGAATAAGCATACAACCAATGCCTCCGCTGACAACCAACGTTAAACCACCATAAATAGGTGAAGGTTTTGCAGACAGGCACACGAAGCTTACAACAAATAAAATGCTTAGAAAGTACATTACATTCATAGCTGATTCCTACATGGAATTTAACCATGACTAGTGATATGAAAAACCACTGTTGTTATTCAACTACAGAAACCAACACTAATGACCCACCTACGAAAATCACACCCACTCATCAAAATCATTAACCACTCCCTAATCGACCTCCCAGCCCCATCCAACATTTCAACATGATGAAATTTCGGCTCCCTCTTAGGCATCTGTCTAGGCCTACAAATTATCACAGGACTCTTCCTAGCAATACACTATACCGCAGACACTTCCACAGCATTCTCATCTGTCGCCCACATTTGCCGAGACGTAAACTATGGTTGACTAATCCGATATCTACATGCCAATGGAGCATCCATATTCTTTATCTTCCTATATTTACACATCGGACGAGGTATCTACTACGGATCATACACATTCCTAGAGACATGGAACATTGGAATCGCCCTTCTGTTCGCGGTTATGGCTACCGCATTCATAGGGTACGTATTACCATGAGGGCAAATATCCTTTTGAGGTGCTACCGTTATTACTAATCTTCTATCAGCTATCCCTTATATTGGAACAACCCTTGTAGAATGAATCTGAGGTGGCTTCTCAGTAGATAAAGCCACTCTAACGCGATTCTTTGCCTTCCACTTCATCCTTCCATTCATCATTGCCGCCCTAGTAATAGTCTACCTCTTATTCCTTCACGAAACAGGATCAAACAACCCATCAGGACTAAATTCAGACTCAGACAAAATCCCATTCCACCCTTATTACACAATCAAAGACATTTTAGGAGTTCTGTTCATAATATTAACACTTCTGTGCTTAGTACTTTTTACACCCGACCTATTAGGAGACCCAGATAACTACACACCCGCTAACCCATTAAACACACCACCACACATTAAACCAGAATGGTACTTCTTATTTGCCTACGCAATCCTCCGCTCTATCCCCAACAAACTAGGAGGAGTCCTAGCTCTAATTCTCTCTATCCTAATCCTAGCCCTATTCCCCATTCTCCACACATCAAAGCAACGTAGCATAACATTCCGCCCCCTCAGCCAATGTCTTCTATGATTACTAGTAGCCAACCTCCTCATCCTCACATGAATTGGAGGACAACCCGTTGAACACCCCTACATCACCATCGGCCAGTTAGCCTCCATCTCCTACTTCTTTATCATCCTAATCCTTTTCCCCCTAACGAGCCTATTAGAAAATAAAATATTAAAATGAAGAGTCCTAGTAGTATAAACAATTATACTGGTCTTGTAAGCCAGAGATGGGAAATAAATTCACCCTAGGGCATAGTTCAAGGAAGAGATAGAAAAAAATCCCACCATCAGTACCCAAAACTGAAATTCTTATTAAACTATTCCCTGAAAGTTTACAATTCATATTCATATAATGTAAAAAAAATTTATCCTTTATGTAACTCGTGCATTAATGCTTGTCCACATTAATAATGTATCAGTACATAGTATGTATAATAGTACATAGACCATTACATGTATAATCAACATTAAGAGATTGCCCCCATGGATATTAAGCACGCACCCACACCTCTTGCCGAGCATACACCATCCAAACCTAAACCTCACATAAAATCCACCACAATACGACTATCCATCTCCCAAGAAACCGGTCCCATCGGACATAAGACATCAAGTCCATCGTTAGACATACACCATTAAGTCAAATCAGTCCTCTTCCATATGACTATCCCCTTCCCTTAATCAACCTCATAATCCAGCATCCTCCGTGAAACCAGCAACCCGCTAGACAGGGATCCCTCTGCTCGCCCCGGGCCCATAGACCGTGGGGGTTACTAAAACTGCCTTTTAAGAGACATCTGGTTCTTTCTTCAGGGCCATAACACTAACCTCGCTCATTCGTTCCCCTTAAATAAGACATCTCGATGGACTAATTACTAGACTGGCCCATGACCAACATAACTGCAATTCCATGCATTTGGTATTTTTTAATTTTCGGGTTGCCTGGCATCACCATCGCGGAAAGGGGCCTGGTATCCTAACCACTTCAGTCAAGGTTGGACATATAAGGCAAGTATCCTCGCCCCACATGAAGTGGACCGGGACATTGAGATTGGGGCTGATTATAAATGAAGTATTCTTGCTTTGCATAGAGTTAAGCTGTGTATATTCTTTTAATGCTTGTAGGACATAATCCTTAATATGTACGCACAGACGTATGTACGCACAGACGTATGTACGCACAGACGTATGTACGCACAGACGTATGTACGCACAGACGTATGTACGCACAGACGTATGTACGCACAGACGTATGTACGCACAGACGTATGTACGCACAGACGTATGTACGCACAGACGTATGTACGCACAGACGTGAGTACGCAAGCATGACAACAAGTATCTATTGACAAACCCCCCTTACCCCCCGTTAAAATACCACTTTATGCGAGCCTTACGCCCGCAAAATGTACGCCGACCCTTGCCAAACCCCAAAAACAAGAACCAACCCACATAGATAGTATAATAACCTTACATGTGATCACACTTTTCCCCACGTTCATAGGGTGTAAACAAAACGAATCATTCTATGAACCAGGCTTAATAATGATATATGTACCTTG